GCGTGTGTAGCTTAACATAAAGCATGGCGCTGAAGACGCCAAGATGGGCCCTAAAAAGCTCCATATGCACAAAGACATGGTCCCGATCTTTACATCGGCTTTAACCTAAATTACACATGCAAGTATCCGCACCCCGGTGAGTACGCCCCAAGTCCCCCTCATAGGGGACAAGGAGCAGGGATCAGGCACAAACTATTTAGCCCAAGACACCTAGCCTAGCCACACCCTCAAGGGGCCCCAGCAGTGATAAATATTAAGCCATTAGTGAAAACTTGACTTAGTTAAGGTTATTTAAGGGCCGGTTAAACTCGTGCCAGCAACCGCGGTTAGACGAGAGGCCCTAGTTGATAAACCACGGCGTAAAGGGTGGTTAAGGGGGTAAAACTAATAAAGCCAAATGACCCTTTAGCCGTTATACGCTTTTAGAAGTCCGAAGCCCAAACACGAAAGTAGCTTTAAAACAATTTGCCTGACCCCACGAAAACTGAGGAACAAACTGGGATTAGATACCCCACTATGCTCAGCCATAAACTACGACAGCAGACTACAATTCTGTCCGCCCGGATATTACAAGCACTAGCTTTAAACCCAAAGGACCTGACGGTGCCTTAGATCCCCCTAGAGGAGCCTGTTCTAGAACCGATTATCCCCGTTAAACCTCACCACTCCTGGCAATAGCAGCCTATATACCACCGTCGCCAGTTTACCCTGTGAAGGCACAAAAGTAAGCAAAATGGATAACCCCCAGTACGTCAGGTCGAGGTGTAGCACACGAAGTGGGAAGAAATGGGCTACATTTTCTAATTTAGAATAAACGAATACGCAGTATGAAAATTAATGCTTGAAGGAGGATTTAGTAGTAAAAGGGAAAAAGAGAGTCCCTTTGAACCCGGCTCTAAGGCGCGTACACACCGCCCGTCACTCCCATCAAGTCATAACTTTACACAGTTAACAGACAGATGGGAAAAGTCGTAACAAGGTAAGTGTACCGGAAGGTGCACTTGGATAAATACACAAGGCATGGCTGAATAACTAAGCATCTCACTTACACCGAGAAGATATCTGTGCAAATCAGATTGCCTTGAGCCAACCAGCTAGCTTAAACACCACATCTAAAGAGCTATGTAGCAAAAAAAGACCTAAAAAAACAAATCAAATCATTTTAACATCCTAGTATGGGCGACAGAAAAGATTAAATAAAGCAATAGAAAAAGTACCGCAAGGGAAAGCTGAAAGAGAAATGAAACAAACCATGTAAGCACCAAAAAGCAGAGCTTAGCCCTCGTACCTTTTGCATCATGATTTAGCCAGTACCACGAAGCGAAGCGACCTATAGTTTCCCGCCCCGAAATCGAGTGAGCTACCCCGAGGCAGCCTGTTAAGCAGGGCTAACCCGTCTCTGTGGCAAAAGAGTGGGGAGAACTCCGGGTAGAAGTGACAGACCTACCGAACTTGATGATAGCTGGTTGTTCAGGAAATGAATTTAAGTTCAGCCTCGTAACCCTTAAACTAAGCACCTGAAAATCAGGACTAAAGCAATAAGATAATTACGAGAGTTAGTTTAAGGGGGTACAGCTCCTTGAACATAGAATACAATCTTTTAATAGAAGGAAAAAGATCATATTACACATTGTATTGTTGCAGTAGGCCTGGAAGCAGCCAACTGAACAGAAAGCGTTATAGCTCAGACAAAACTATGCCCATGATTTCGATAAAAAGTCTTATTCCCCTAAAAATTACTGAACCACCTACATGTAACCATGTAAGCGATTATGCTAAAATGAGTAACAAGAAAGCCACGACTTTCTCCTCGCACAAGTGTAAGTCAGCTCAGACAAGCCACTGATAATTAACGACCCCAATCAAAGAGGGTAGTATGAGCCCTAAAAGCAAGAAAAGCCCACACCCCCAAAATCGTTATCCCCACACAGGAGTGCAAACGAGGAAAGACTAATAGAAAAGGAAGGAACTCGGCAAACACAAGCCTCGCCTGTTTACCAAAAACATCGCCTCTTGCAGAATAAAAATAAGAGGTCCGGCCTGCCCAGTGACTATAGGTTCAACGGCCGCGGTATTTTGACCGTGCTAAGGTAGCGCAATCACTCGTCCCTTAAATAGGGACCAGTATGAATGGCTAGACGAGGGCTTAACTGTCTCCCTTTTCAAGTCAGTGAAATTGATCTATCCGTGCAGAAGCGGGTATAAGTATACAAGACGAGAAGACCCTTTGGAGCTTAAGGTACAAAAATTAATTACGTAAAACAATGCAATAACACATAAGAACATAGTAATAATAATATTTTACCTTCGGTTGGGGCGACCATGGAGGAAAGAAAAGCCTCCAAGCAGACTGGGAACACCCACTTCCTACAACTAAGAGACACACCTCTAAGTCACAGAACTTCTGACTGAATATGACCCAGCCACTTAGGCTGATAAACGAACCAAGTTACCCTAGGGATAACAGCGCAATCCTCTCCAAGAGACCATATCGACGAGGGGGTTTACGACCTCGATGTTGGATCAGGACATCCTAATGGTGCAGCCGCTATTAAGGGTTCGTTTGTTCAACGATTAATAGTCCTACGCGATCTGAGTTCAGACCGGAGCAATCCAGGTCAGTTTCTATCTGTAATTTTCTGCTTTTTCCTAGTACGAGAGGATTGGAAAGAGGGGGCCCCTTACTTAGTCAAGCCCCACCCCAAATTTATGATTAACAATTAATAAAATAATGGGGAGAAAACATTAACCCTAAAGAAGGGCTACTGGGATGGCAGAGCTCGGTAATTGCAAGAGGCCTAAGCCCTCTCCCCCAGAGGTTCAAATCCTCTTCCCAGTTATGCTAGACACCTTAACAAATCACTTAGTCAACCCCCTAGCCTATGCTGTCCCAGTGCTATTGGCCGTAGCATTCCTAACCCTCGTGGAACGGAAAATATTGGGCTATATGCAACTGCGAAAGGGACCAAACGTAGTTGGCCCACGAGGCCTACTACAACCCGTAGCCGACGGAGTTAAACTATTTATTAAAGAACCTGTCCGCCCATCAACTTCGTCCCCCATCCTATTCCTCGCAACCCCTACACTGGCACTCATCCTAGCAATAATACTTTGAGCACCAATACCCCTACCATACCCCATCATTAATATAAACCTTGGAGTATTATTTATTATAGCCCTGTCAAGCCTAGCTGTATATTCAATTCTCGGCTCAGGATGAGCATCCAACTCAAAATATGCCCTAATTGGAGCCTTACGAGCCGTAGCACAGACAATTTCATACGAGGTAAGCTTAGGCCTTATTCTTTTATCAGCCATCATTTTGTCAGGAGGATATACCCTGCAGACATTTGGCACGGCACAACAAAATACATGGCTTGTGTTACCATTATGACCTCTAGCCGTTATATGGTTCGTATCAACCTTAGCAGAGACAAATCGAGCACCATTCGACCTCACTGAGGGTGAATCTGAACTAGTGTCAGGCTTCAATGTAGAGTATGCAGGAGGACCATTTGCCCTATTCTTTTTAGCAGAGTACGCTAATATCTTATTTATAAACACATTATCAGTAATCTTGTTCCTCGGCGCACTATCCACCTATGACCTGCCAGAGTTGATAACTATTAATATATTAACCAAAACAGCGCTTTTAACGGCCTTATTTCTCTGGATGCGAGCCTCGTACCCACGATTCCGATATGATCAACTAATACACCTTATCTGAAAGAACTTCCTACCTGTAACGCTGATTCTAGTACTGTGGAACACCGCCCTGCCTATTGCACTAGCAGGACTACCCCCACACACATAATAGGGAACTGTGCCCGAATACCAAGGACCACTTTGATAGAGTGACTTATAGAGGTTTAAGTCCTCTCAGTTCCTAGAAAGAGGGGACTCGAACCCATACCTAGAAGATCAAAACTTCTCGTGCTTCCACTACACCACCCTCTAAGATGAAGTAAGCTAACTAAGCTGTCGGGCCCATACCCCGGAAATGATGGATAAACCCCCTCCTTCATCGATGAATCCATATGTTCTAATAATTTTAGTGTCCAGCCTGGGACTGGGAACTACCATGACATTTGCTAGCTCACATTGAATACTAGCCTGAATAGGACTAGAGATCAACACTATAGCAATTATTCCATTAATAACCCAAAAGCAACACCCCCGAGCCGTAGAAGCCGCCACAAAATATTTCCTTGTGCAGGCGACCGCTGCAGCAATGATTCTGTTTGCAAGCACAACCAATGCTTGAATAACAGGACAATGAGACATTAATAACTTACCAAACACAACCACGTGCACAATAATTACTTTTGCCTTAGCACTTAAAATTGGACTCGCACCTATACACCTCTGATTATCAGAAGTACTTCAGGGACTAGACCTGCTGACAGGGTTAATTTTGTCTACCTGACAAAAACTTGCCCCAATAGCATTGTTGATTCAGACAGCCCAAATGGCAGATCCTATTCTCCTAACATCATTAGGAATCCTATCTTCACTTATTGGGGGTTGAAGTGGACTAAATCAAACGCAGCTACGTAAAATCCTGGCCTATTCATCAATCGCTCACATAGGTTGAATAATTATCGTTATTCAACACGCCCCTCAGCTAACCCTGATCGCACTGCTAATGTATATTTTCATGACATCCGCAGCTTTTTTAACCCTTAAAAAAGTATCAGCCACGAAGATTAATACCCTGACAACAGTCTGACTAAAGAGCCCGATTTTAGCAGCAATAACAACACTCGTCCTACTCTCCCTAGGAGGGCTACCGCCACTGACAGGTTTTATGCCAAAATGACTAATTTTACAGGAGCTTACTGCCCAAGGACTTCCTACAGTTGCCACCTTTATAGCGATGACCGCCTTGCTTAGCTTGTATTTTTACCTACGCCTGTGCTATGCGATAACCCTAACAACATCCCCAAGCACCAGCAACTCCCCACCACACTGACGAACTCAAACCAACCAGCCCACACTTTTTTTGACCACAATCACGGTCATCACAGTAGGACTGTTACCGTTAACCCCAATAGTTTTAACCATGCTCATATAGGGGTTTAGGATAATATAGACCAAGGACCTTCAAAGCCCTAAGTAAGAGTGAAAATCTTTTAACCCCTGAAAAAGCCCTTAACCCAAGACCACACGCTAAACCAAAAACAACAGCCAATATAAGCAGGGAAAATTCACTTTTCCCGCCGTTTAGTGCCGTAAGGCGGGAAAAGCCCGGCATCGTAGGGCTTGCGGGCGTTACCCCGCATCTTCGGAATGCAACTCCAAAATTTTAATTAAACTAAAACCCTCTAGGTAAGCGGGCCTCGATCCCACAAAGTCTTAGTTAACAGCTAAGCGCTCTAACCGACAAGCATTCACCTATGGGTAAGCCCCGGCAGATTTTACTCTGCAACTCTAGATTTGCAATCTAACGTGTGATTCACTTCGGGACCTGATAAAAAGAGGATTTAAACCTCTGTGAACGGAGCTACGGTCCGCCGCCTAAACACTCGACCATTTTACCTGTGATAATTACGCGCTGAATATTTTCCACTAATCACAAAGACATTGGCACCCTTTACTTTATTTTTGGTGCCTGAGCTGGCATGGCAGGAACTGCCCTAAGCCTTATAATTCGTATTGAATTAGGCCAACCAGGGTCATTCTTTGGCGATGATCACTTTTATAATGTCGTCGTCACTGCTCATGCATTCGTTATAATTTTCTTTATAGTAATACCAATCCTTATCGGAGGGTTTGGAAACTGACTTGTCCCACTAATACTTGGTGCCCCTGACATGGCCTTTCCACGAATAAATAATATAAGCTTTTGACTTCTTCCCCCATCAGTTATACTCCTAATGGCCTCCGCTGGAATTGGTAATGGTGCTGGGACAGGGTGAACAGTATACCCCCCACTTTCAAGCGTTATATACCATCCAGGTGTAGCTGTAGACCTTACAATTTTTTCTTTACACTTAGCGGGCATTTCGTCTATTCTTGGAGCAATTAATTTTATCACAACTATTATCAACATGAAACCTCCAGCCATTTCTCAGTACCAAACACCTTTGTTTGTATGAACAGTACTTGTTACGGCTGTTCTTCTGCTTCTATCTCTCCCAGTTCTTGCGGCCGGAATTACAATACTCCTTACCGACCGAAACCTTAACACCACGTTTTTTGACCCGTTAGGTGGTGGAGATCCAATTCTTTACCAACACTTATTTTGATTCTTTGGACACCCAGAGGTTTATATTCTTATTCTGCCAGGGTTTGGCATTATTTCACACGTCGTAGCCTACTACTCAGGTAAAAGCGAACCATTTGGGTACATGGGCATGGTTTGAGCTATTGTAGCAATTGGGTTACTAGGTTTTATCGTGTGAGCACATCACATGTTCACCGTGGGAATAGACGTTGACACCCGAGCATACTTCACCTCCGCCACAATAATCATTGCTATCCCAACAGGTGTAAAAGTATTTAGCTGATTAGCCACACTTCATGGCGGGGCCATTAAATGAGAAACACCCATACTCTGAGCACTAGGCTTTATTTTCTTATTCACGGTTGGGGGTCTAACAGGAATTATCCTAGCCAACTCATCATTAGACATTGTTTTACATGACACATATTATGTAGTAGCACACTTCCACTACGTATTGTCTATAGGGGCCGTGTTCGCCATTATGGCAGGGTTTGTACATTGATTCCCGCTATTTACGGGCTATACAATGAACGAGGCCCTGACAAAAATCCAATTTGTTGTAATGTTTATTGGGGTAAATCTAACATTCTTCCCCCAACATTTCCTTGGACTAGCCGGTATGCCACGACGATTCTCTGATTACCCGGATGCTTACACACTATGAAACGTTGTATCATCTGCCGGCTCACTAATTTCCTTAGTAGCAGTAATCATGTTTTTATTTATTGTATGAGAAGCCTTCGCCTCAAAACGAGAGGTACGCTCAGTTGAACTTACAACAACAAACCTAGAGTGACTTCATGGCTGCCCACCCCCTTATCACACATTTGAAGAGCCACCATTCGTTCAGGTTCGACTAACAGCCGAGAAAGGAAGGAATTGAACCCCCATATACTGGTTTCAAGCCAGTCGCATAACCACTCTGCCACCTTCTTATAAGATATTAGTAAAATGAATTATATCATTTTGTCAAAATGAAGTTGCCGGTTCGATCCGACATGTCTTAAATGGCTCAATTTGCTCAGCTAGGACTCCAAGATGCAGCAACACCTTTTATAGAAGAACTTATTGTATTCCACGATCATACACTATCAGTAGCAATTGGGATTAGCGTGATAGTGCTATATTTAATAAAATTAACAACTTCAACCAAATTAACCAATAAAAATGTTTTAGACTCTCAAGCATTGGAAACTGTATGAACCCTTTTACCAGCTATAACCCTAATCTTAATTGCTTTCCCATCACTACATATTTTATATCGATTCGAGGAAATCCTGGGGCCATTCGTGACTATTAAAGCCACTGGCATCCAGTGACACTGATCATATGACTACATGGACCACAAACCATTATTTTTTAAATCTTTTATAGTATTAACTGATAGCCTTATAGAGGGTGGAGTTCGCCTGCTGGACGCAGACAACCGAATAACTGTACCTCTATTCATGCCAATTCGTATACTAGTAGCCGCTAAAGATGTATTACATGCCTGAACAGTGCCCTCATTAGGAGTAAAAATAGACGCAGTCCCCGGACGATTAAACCAAACTGCCTTTATCGCAATGCGCCCAGGAGTATTCTTTGGACAATGCTCAGAAGTGTGCGGAGCTAATCACAGCTTTATGCCAATCGTTGTAGAAGCCGTACCAGAAAATCACTTCTCAAAGTGAACCGAAAAAATAAAAGGCGCATCATTGGGATGCTAAAACGGATAGCGTTGACCTTTTAAGTCAAAACTTGGTGATTACCAACCACCCCTAATGGATGCCACAACTAAACCCAAACCCCTGGTTCGCAATCTTAGTTTTCTCATGAATTATCTTTTTAACCGTTATTCCAACTAAAATTATAAATCACATCCAACTCAACGACCCTATCCTAATTGATGCAAAAGAACATAAAAAAGACTCTTGAAACTGACCATGATAGCAAGCTTCTTCGACCAATTTATAAGCCCTTACATACTAGGAATCCCCCTTATCGCTATTGCTATTACGCTCCCATGAGTCCTGTTTCCCACACCAACGTCACGATGAATCAACAACCGCTTGATCACTGCACAAGTGTGGTTTACTGCTCGATTCGCAAATCAGCTTTTAACACCCCTAACAACTAAAGGACACAAATGAGCACTAGTCTTAACGTCACTAATAATTTTTCTCATCACCATTAACCTATTAGGACTTCTCCCCTATACTTTCACGCCTACAACCCAGCTATCACTAAATATAGGATTTGCCGTACCCCTTTGACTAGCTACAGTAATTATTGGCATGCAAGACCAACCAACAATTGCTCTAGGACACCTCTTACCTGAAGGCACCCCAGTCCCACTAATTCCCGCATTAATTATCATCGAAACGATTAGTTTATTCATTCGACCATTGGCTTTAGGAGTCCGGCTAACCGCTAACCTCACAGCTGGTCACTTACTCATTCAACTGATCGCCACAGCAGTATTTGTACTATCATCAACAATACCAACGGTCGCCATCCTTACAGCTGCTGTTCTTTTCTTACTTACCCTTCTAGAGGTCGCCGTAGCAATAATCCAGGCTTACGTATTTGTACTCCTGCTAAGCCTCTATTTACAAGAAAACACCTAATGGCCCACCAAGCACACGCATATCACATAGTTGACCCAAGCCCATGACCCCTGACTGGGGCTTTAGCCGCCCTATTTACCACATTTGGTTTAGTGTTTTGATTTCATTACCACACAACTGTTCTTTTAGCCATTGGACTGACTCTTATACTACTCACGATAATCCAATGATGACGAGATATTGTTCGGGAAGGAACCTTCCAAGGACATCACACACCCCCAGTACAAAAAGGCCTACGTTATGGTATGATCTTATTCATTATTTCTGAAGTATTTTTCTTCTCTGCATTCTTCTGAGCCTTTAATCACCTAAGCGTCACATCCCTACCTTTAGTAGGAGGATGTTGACCCCCCATAGGACTTACTGTACTAGATCCAATAGAGGTACCACTTCTTAATACGGCAGTACTGCTGTCATCTGGTGTAACGGTGACCTGAGCCCATCATAGTCTAATGGAGGGTGAACGAAAACAAGCAATTCAATCCTTAGCACTTACCATTATTTTAGGATTATACTTTACGGCCTTACAAGCCATAGAATATTACGACGCACCATTTACAATCGCAGATAGCGTGTACGGATCAACATTCTTCGTAACCACGGGGTTCCACGGATTACATGTTATTATTGGCTCAACTTTTTTAGCAGTATGTCTTCTGCGTCAGATCCAATACCACTTCACTACAGAACACCACTTCGGCTTTGAGGCCGCCGCCTGATACTGACACTTTGTTGACGTAGTATGACTCTTCCTCTATGTAATGATTTACTGATGAGGCTCATAATCTTTCTAGTATTAAATTTAGTACAAGTGACTTCCAATCACCTAGTCTTGGTTAAATTCCAGGGAAAGATAATGAATCTAACTACAACTATCTTTATGATCATAACCGCCCTCTCGCTAATTTTAGCTACTGTATCATTTTGGCTGCCTCAAATAAACGCGGACACAGAAAAGCTCTCACCGTACGAATGTGGGTTCGACCCATTAGGATCAGCCCGGCTACCATTCTCCCTACGATTCTTCCTTGTAGCTATCTTATTCCTTCTTTTTGACCTAGAAATTGCCTTATTATTACCGCTCCCATGAGGCACTAGCTTACAAAACCCCATAGAAACACTTTTTTGAGCCGCCACAGTACTGGCATTATTAACGCTAGGACTAATTTATGAATGAATTCAAGGAGGTTTAGAATGAGCAGAATAGGGGGTTAGTCCAAGTTAAGACCCCTGATTTCGGCTCAGGACACCGTGGTTAAAATCCACGACCCCCTTATGACACCCATACACTTCAGCCTTAACGCAGCATTCATATTAGGATTAACAGGCGTAACGTTCCACCGCACACACCTACTCTCAGCATTACTATGCCTGGAAGGAATGATACTTTCCTTATTTATTGCTTTAGCCTTGTGAACCCTTCAAATAGAATCAACAAGCCTATCTGCAGTGCCTATACTTATACTAGCCTTTTCAGCCTGTGAGGCCAGCGCAGGGCTGGCACTTCTGGTTGCCACAGCCCGAACCCACGGATCAGATCATCTACAAAACTTAAACCTCTTACAATGCTAAAAGTATTAATCCCCACAATCATGCTATTCCCAACTATTTGAATGTCTTCTCCTAAATGGTTATGGACTACCACCACAATAAACAGTTTCCTAATCGCCTTAATCAGCCTAACATGATTAAAATGAACGTCGGACACCGGCTGATCCGCTTCTAATACCATATTAGCCACGGATCTACTATCCACCCCTTTATTAATTCTTACCTGCTGGCTGCTACCATTAATGATTTTAGCTAGTCAAAACCACATTAGCCCAGAACCCATTAATCGGCAGCGGATTTACATCACCCTCCTAACCTCATTACAAACATTTCTGATCTTAGCATTCGGAGCCACGGAGATTATTATGTTTTACATTATATTTGAAGCGACACTAATCCCTACGTTAATAATCATTACGCGATGAGGTAACCAAACTGAGCGCCTCAACGCTGGAGTTTATTTTTTATTTTATACCTTAGCAGGCTCCCTGCCACTACTAGTTGCCCTGCTCCTTCTTCAACACTCCTCAGGGACCTTATCTATATTAATCATCCAGCACACAGAGCCTATGTTACTTACCACTTGAGCACACAAAGCTTGATGAGCAGGGTGCTTGGTAGCATTCTTAGTTAAAATACCACTATACGGCATACACCTCTGGCTACCGAAAGCCCATGTAGAAGCTCCAGTTGCAGGTTCAATAATTCTAGCAGCAGTGCTATTAAAACTCGGTGGTTACGGCATAATGCGGATGATGGTCATGTTAGACCCACTGTCTAAACAGCTAGCATACCCATTTATTGTTCTGGCATTATGAGGAATTATTATGACCGGACTGGTTTGTTTACGACAAACTGACCTTAAATCACTAATTGCTTACTCATCTGTTGGTCATATGGGACTAGTCGCGGGAGGAATTTTGATCCAAACCCCGTGAGGATTTACAGGAGCTATTATCTTAATAATCGCCCACGGATTAACATCCTCAGCACTCTTCTGCCTTGCCAACACGTCATATGAGCGAACACACAGTCGTACCATAATTCTTGCCCGAGGCATACAAATGGTACTACCCCTAGCAACAGCGTGATGATTTATTGCAAATCTAGCCAATTTAGCCTTACCACCACTGCCTAACCTGATAGGAGAATTAATGATTATTACGGCAATGTTTAACTGATCCCCATGAACAATTGTGCTAACAGGAGCAGGAACATTAATTACAGCTAACTACTCTCTTTATATGTTTATTACATCACAGCGAGGTGCAACCCCAGAACATATTATAAACCTATCACCATCTCACACCCGAGAACACCTTTTATTAACGCTGCACTTAATCCCAGTAATTCTATTACTAATAAAACCAGAAATTACATGAGGATGGTGCTACTAGTAAGTTTAGTTTAACATAAAATTTTAGATCGTGACTCTAAAGATAGGGGTTAAAATCCCCTCACTCACCGAGGAAGAGCAAGAAAACGATAAGTCCTGCTAATACTTATTACCAGGGTTAAACTCCGTGGCTTTCTCGCCACTTCTAAAGGATAATAGTCTATCCAGTGGTCTTAGGAACCAAAAACTCTTGGTGCAAGTCCAAGTAGAAGTTTATGGCTAATGCAGTATTACCACTCACATTAATTCTAATCTTCGCAGTACTACTATTCCCACTATTAAAATCAAAAAACTCTAACTTACCGCTTCAAGCCTGACATGCCGTACACCTATCTTTCTTAATTAGCCTATTACCATTAGTAATTATGGTTTTTCAAGGAACTGACCACGTCTTATCTTGCTGAAGTTGAATAAATACTCATACCTTTAATGTGGACCTTAGTTTCAAGTTCGACTTTTACTCAATCGTATTCACGTCAGTAGCTTTATATATCACCTGATCTATCCTAGAATTCGCAGCGTGATATATGATATCCTACCCTCAAAAAGATATATTTATCAAGTATCTAGTTTTATTCTTAATAGCAATAATTATCTTGGTCACCTCGAACAACCTTTTCCAGTTATTCATTGGCTGAGAAGGTGTAGGCATTATATCCTTCCTTCTAATCGGCTGATGATTTGGGCGAACAGAAGCAAACACAGCATCTTTGCAAGCAGTAATTTACAACCGCATGGGAGACATTGGATTTATCCTAAGCCTAGCCTGATTTGCTATACAAATAAACTCATGAGATATTCAACAACTATTTTCTTTATCCAAGGACTTTGACATGACCCTTCCTCTTATTGGATTAATTATTGCTGCAACAGGAAAGTCAGCCCAATTTACCTTACACCCGTGGCTGCCCTCAGCAATGGAAGGGCCTACACCAGTATCTGCCCTACTCCACTCAAGCACTATAGTAGTAGCAGGCATTTTTCTATTAATCCGACTTCACCCATTGATGGAAAACAACAAGACAGCCCTTACAATTTGCCTATGCCTTGGAGCCCTGACAACACTATTTGCAGCCACCTGTGCACTAACACAAAATGATATTAAAAAAATTGTGGCTTTTTCAACAGCAAGCCAGTTAGGACTAATAATGGTCGCGATTGGCCTTAACCAACCACAACTAGCATTCTTCCACATCTGTACACATGCCTTTTTTAAAGCCATGTTATTTTTGTGCTCCGGAGCAATTATTCATAGCCTCAACAATGAACAGGACATCCGCAAGATAGGAGCAACATTCCACACACTACCAATCACAACTACCTACTTAACACTTGGAAAACTAGCCCTAATCGGGACCCCTTTCTTGGCTGGGTTCTTCTCAAAAGACGCCATCATTGAAGCCATAACCTCATCTTATCTCAACACCTGAGCCCTGATACTAACAATTATTGCTACGTCTTTTACAGCCGTATATAGCTTCCGCATACTTTACCTCGTATCACTTAATAATCCACGCTACAAAACCCATGAGCCCATCGACGAAAGCCATATCCCTCTTAACACCATTCGACGACTTGCCTGAGGAAGCATTTCTGCGGGCCTAATCATCTCGTATATGATAATCCCAAATAAAACCCAAACTATAACCATACCACCCTACCTTAAGCTTGTAGCCCTGGTGGTCACTATTCTAGGCATTTTAGTGGCCCTAGAAATTAGCTCAACAGCTAATTTCATTAAAAAAATAACCCCCCCAACCACCCTTTATCACTTTTCAAATTCCCTTACATTCTTCCCAATACTTCATCGCCTGGTCCCATCACAAAAACTATCCATAGGAGAAACAATCTCCACTAAAATTGAAAAATCATGGAGTGAGCTATTAGGCCCACACGGGATCGCAATTAGCCTAGTTACAGCCCTAATTTACTCCAAAGAACACCGAGCCACAACAGTAAAATCATTCTTGGGAATTTTCTTAACCTCACTAGTCCTAAAAATTATATTTGTTAAACTCTATACCTAAACGGCCCGCAGTACCCCGTAACTAAGACCCCGAGTAACCTCTAATACAACAAATAAAGTCAGTAATAACACTCAAGCACAGATAACGAGCATTTTTCCCCCCATAGAATATATTATAGCCACCCCCCCAATATCACCTCGCATGACTGAAAACTCCTTGAGACCATCAATTGCTATTAACGACCCTTCATATCACCCACTTCAAAGAAAACCGCCCACTATTCCAACAACTAGTACGTAAACTACCCCACGAATAACTACAAACCGATCCCCGAGCGCTTCAGGAAAAGGCTCTGCAGCCAAGGCTGCAGAGTAAGCAAATACAACAAGCATTCCGCCCAAATAAATTAAAAAAAGGATTAGAGACAAGAACGAACCACCACAATTGACCAAAACACCACACCCCACCCCCGCCACCAACACTAGACCAAGAACAGCAAAATAAGGAGTGGGATTAGAAGCAACAGCAACCATCCCTAATACTAACACCACTAATAAAAAACACAGATAATAAGTCATAATTCCTGCTCGGATTTTAACCGAAACCTGTGACACGAAAAACCACCGTTGTAGTTCAACTACAAGAACTATTAATGGCAAGCCTACGCAAAACACACCCACTCATTAAAATTACAAATGACGCACTAATTGACCTGCCCACACCACTTAACATTTCAGTATGATGAAACTTTGGGTCCTTACTTGGACTATGTTTAGCCACACAAATCTTAACAGGCCTATTCCTGGCCATACACTACACCTCTGATATCGAAACAGCATTTTCCTCAGTAGTCCACATCTGCCGCGACGTAAACTATGGTTGAATTATCCGAAACATACACGCCAACGGCGCATCATTCTTTTTTATCTGTCTTTACGTACACATTGCTCGAGGACTTTACTACGGCTCCTTCCTTTATAAAGAGACCTGAAACATCGGAGTTGTATTATTCCTGCTAGTCATGATAACCGCTTTTGTGGGTTATGTACTCCCATGAGGACAAATGTCTTTCTGGGGCGCCACAGTAATTACAAACCTCTTATCAGCAGTCCCCTATATAGGGGACACCCTCGTACAATGAATCTGAGGCGGATTCTCCGTAGATAATGCTACTTTAACACGGTTCTTCGCGTTTCACTTCTTACTACCATTCATTGTAGCAGCAATAGTTATTCTTCACCTCTTATTTCTGCACGAAACCGGATCAAATAACCCAATTGGCTTAAACCCAAACATGGACAAGATCTCGTTCCACCCCTACTTCTCAAACAAAGATCTTCTAGGTTTTATTGTAATGCTCCTATCCCTCACCCTTTTAGCCTTATTTTCCCCAAACCTATTAGGAGACCCAGAGAATTTTACACCCGCTAACCCATTGGTTACTCCCCCTCACATTAAGCCTGAGTGATACTTCTTATTCGCCTACGCCATCCTTCGATCTATTCCTAACAAACTAGGGGGTGTACTGGCTTTATTATTCTCAATTTTGGTACTAATAGTTGTCCCAGCCCTTCACACATCAAAACAACGGGGATTAACCTTTCGTCCTATCACCCAATTCTTGTTCTGAACACTAGCAGCTGACATGATTATCTTAACTTGAATTGGAGGAATACCAGTAGAGCACCCGTACATTATTATTGGACAAATCGCATCTGTTTTGTACTTCACACTATTTCTTATCCTATTCCCAGTTGCGGGATTGTTAGAAAACAAAACATTAAGCCGCGCATGCCCTAGTAGCTTAGTAACAAAGCATCGGTCTTGTAATCCGAAGATCGGAGGTTCGACCCCTCCCTAGCGCCACCAGAAAAGAGAGATTTTAACTCCCACCCCTGACTCCCAAAGCCAGGATTCTAAACTAAACTATCTTCTGAAGCTACACAATGCATTAATTTATGTATTATCACCATACCATTATTTTAACCTAAAAGCATGGAATTTAGGTTATTTATTTAGCATCATGTTAAAACCACATTATCCTACTAGTAGATATAAAAATCAATGTAACAGGACATCAATGTATGACTAAGGACATATATGCATTATCACCAATAATGATTTTAACCTAAAAAGCATGGAATATAATATATATATAACCATAATGACTAATATTACATACTACTAATTAGCCATTATCTATTTAATGAAATAGGCATGGACTAAATATGAAAGGTTGTGACGATGAAATAACATTGCTTTTACCACATCCTTAGCGTGTATGAGCACACTAATGGAATTCACCAGAAAATTATATTAACTAAAAAGCAGGTACCTATCAACCTCAATTTCTAGCATATATGTTAGAGACCCCCAACCAGCTTATCTTAACACAGTTCAGTCCATGATAGAACCAGGGACACAAATAGTGGGGGTTGCTATAGTGAATTATTCCTGGTATTTGGTTTTACATCTCATGTACCTCAATTTTGTTCCCATATAACTGGGCAGCAGGCATCTGATTAGTCTATTACGTTAACGCTTCGAATGCATTACCCCACATGCCGAGCGTTCACTTTTGCGCAAGGGGTGAATTTTTTTAGGTTTCCTTTCACTTGGCATTTCAGAGTGCAAATTCAAATGTTTTGTTAAGGTTGTACAATATTACTTGAATGTGATAATATATATTAATTATCTTTAGACATAATATTAAGACTCATTAATCTGTAATTCAAGTGCATACGTAATCGTCATTTCCTTAATTCCACATATTATGATACTATGGCCCCCCTCTTTTTTCGCGCGACAAACCCCCTTACCCCCTTAAGTCCTGCGAGTCCTGCTATCCTTGTCAAACCCCTAAAGCAAGGGAGGCCCGAGAACATTGAAGCCAATAAGTTGAAATTAAATTTAGCTATCTTAATTTATATATATATATATATATATATGACACATCGCATAAATTTTACATAAATTTTTAGCCTCATTACCCAGCAAACATAATTGGAAGAGCTTAAATTGCT